ACGTGCATTATTTTAATAATGTAAATAGACGCATTTTTGGTGGATAATTAAAAACTCGGGGTCCTCCTGTTTCCGGGGGGTTTACAGGATAAATAGGATCCCAGGAGTTTAGGGGGGTAGGGGGGTTTACGCTAATAAGCCTCCGGGGGGTAATAACAGGGATGTTAGGAGAACCTAGTACATCTTATGCTCTTGATATCAGTTATGCAATTCTTCAGTAATGGTTCTTATTCATTAACATTATTTACTTGGGCAAGGAAATGTTCAACCTTAATATTACATTGTTCCGTTGCACTCTGAAATGTCAAATGAAAGGAAAACAGAAAAAGACACCCTGACCCCTGTGGAAAGAACGCTCGGCATGTGGGGTTATCTCGCCATATGGACTCCACCATTAACTTATGTCAGCGTCGATGAAAGAGTGAGGAAGGGCCAGGTAATGGCCCTGAAGTAGGAACCAAATGCCAGGAATAGATCACTAAGTGAAACCCCCACAATTATTGTCCTTGACCATCAATAAGAGTATGCATTAAGAAATCAACTGATGGTCGGTTCTTACTACATTAAATATTTGTTTATGACGGGATGTTGAGTCCTGGTATATCTTCTCTCATTAAGTTATTGTTAAGTTTTAGATTACGATTATTGGAGGAATATCTTACTGTTCGGTCTTCCTTGTTATGCTTTTAATATCTCTTCTTATTTTATACTTGCTTTATGGTTTAAATCTTTTAATTTTGATTTTTCTATTAATGAATACTTGCATGGTATTGAATGGTTAATATATATGTATGGTGATAATACATATATGTATTATCAAAAGGTAGTTTAATTAAGAACGCTGGCTTTGGGAGCCAGTGGTGGAGGTTAAAATCCTTCCTTTTTGAGCAGTAGGGGGGATTTTAACCCCCGGCATCCGGTTTACAAGACCGGCGCTCTGAATCTGAGCTACTAGTGCTAAATTATTGAAGTACTTTGTTTTCTAATCATCCTGCTATGGGCATTAGAATTAGGAATAGGGAGAAGTATAAGACGGAGGCAATTTGTCCGATAATGATGTAGGGGTGTTCTACAGGTATTCCTCCGATTCAGGTTAGGATGGCCACGTCGGCAATAAGTGTTCAAAATAGGAATTGTGTTAGGGGCCGGAAGGTAAGGCTTCGTTGTTTTGATGTATGAAGAAGGGGGACAACCATCAGAATGAGGATTGAGGCAACTAGGGCCAGGACACCTCCTAGTTTATTTGGGATGGAGCGAAGGATTGCGTATGCGAACAGGAAGTATCATTCTGGTTTGATATGAGCGGGGGTGACTAGCGGGTTGGCGGGGATGAAGTTATCCGGGTCTCCTAGGTAGTTAGGAGAGAAGAGGGCTAGGGTTGTAAGAGCAGTGAGGAGAACTGCGAAGCCTACAAGGTCTTTGTAAGAAAAATAGGGGTGGAAAGGGATTTTGTCTGCGTCCGAGTTTAGGCCAATGGGGTTGTTTGAGCCGGTTTCGTGTAGGAAAATAAGGTGTACAACTGTAGCGGCTGCAATGATAAAGGGGAGGAGGAAGTGGAATGCGAAGAATCGGGTGAGGGTTGCGTTGTCAACTGAGAACCCCCCTCAAACTCATTGGACTAGTGTATTGCCTACGTAGGGTACGGCGGATAGGAGGTTAGTAATAACAGTGGCACCTCAGAAGGATATCTGACCTCAAGGAAGGACGTAGCCCACGAAGGCGGTTGCTATAACTAGGAATAGAAGGATGACTCCGATGTTTCATGTTTCTTTGTTTAAATAGGAGCCGTAGTAAAGGCCTCGTCCGATGTGGAAGTAAATGCAGATGAAGAAGAAGGAGGCCCCGTTTGCATGTAGGTTTCGGATTAGTCAGCCGTAATTTACATCTCGGCAAATGTGGGCTACAGAAGAGAAGGCTGTGGCGATATCAGAGGTGTAGTGTATTGCTAGGAAGAGTCCTGTTAGGATTTGGGCTACTAAGCAGAGTCCTAGCAGAGATCCGAAGTTTCATCAGGCGGAGATGTTTGAGGGGGTTGGGAGGTCAACGACCATGTCGTTTGCGATTTTTATTAGGGGGTGGGTTTTGCGTAGGCTTGCCATTAGGGTTCTTGTAGTTGAATAACAACAGTGGTTTTTCACGCCACAGGTCTTGGTTAAAATCCTGGCAGGAATTATGACTTATGTTATGTCTTTATTTTTATTAGGTTTGGTTCTAGGATTGGTGGCAGTTGCTTCTAATCCGTCTCCTTATTTTGGTGCTTTGAGTTTGGTGGTGGTTGCAGGTTTCGGGTGTGGAGTACTGATTTGACATGGGGGGTCTTTTTTGTCTTTAGTATTATTTTTGATTTATTTAGGGGGGATGTTGGTAGTTTTTGCTTATTCTGCAGCGTTAGCCGCGGAGCCCTATCCAGAGGCATTGGGGAGTTGGCCTGTAATAATTTCTATGATAATGTACTCTGGGGTTGTGGTTTTAGTGTTTGTTATGTTTTTCGGGGGGTGAGGGGAATATTCATGGGTTGTTGTTGATGAGTTGGACTGGTATGCAGTACTTCGGGGAGATGTTGATGGGGTGGCTCTTATGTACTCGTATGGAGGGGGTATGCTTATGGTGGGGGCCTGAGTGCTACTGCTTACTTTGTTTGTTGTGTTAGAGTTGACTCGTGGGCTTAGTCGGGGGGCTTTGCGAGCAGTTAGATTAGTAGGGAGAGGGTTGCGAAAGCAAGGGTTAGGAGGAACAAGGCTATATATGTTTTGATTGAGCCTTGTTGGGTGTTGCTAGTTGTAGTGATGAGAGGGGCGTTTAGGTTGGTGATTGCCTTAGGCCCAACTTTTTCTAACCATGTCAGGTCAACTGTTTGACTGGCGATGGTTTGTCCTAGGGTGAGGTTGATTTTGGGAAAGAGGCGGTGGATAATGGTTGGAAAAAATCCTAGTATGTTTGAGAAGTGGTGGGAAGAGAGGTTTGGGGCAGGTTTAACTTGTTTTGTGGTTAAAGAGGCTAGTTCTAGGGCGGTTAGGAGGCCAAGGATAGTTACGATGAGGGCTGCTAGTTTAAGTAGTGGGGGTATAGTTATTACTGGGGTTTTTATTGGGAGAATGTTTGAGGTAATTAAAAGGCCGGCAACAATGCTTCCTCATGCTAATCGTTTGATGGGGTTAATAACAGCTGGGTTGTTTTCGTTAACTGGGGGCAGGGAGTTGAAGCGTGGATGGCCTATTGAGACAAAGAATACGACTCGTAGGCTGTAGATGGCAGTGAAGGAGGTTGCTAAGAGGGTGAGGAATAGGGCTCAGGCGTTTAGGTGGGAGGTGTTTAGGGCTTCAATAATAGCGTCTTTTGAAAAGAATCCTGCTAGGAAGGGGGTGCCTGTTAGGGCAAGGCTTCCGATGGTTAGGCAGGATGAGGTGAAGGGGGTGAGGTGGTGCATGCCTCCTATTTTCCGGATGTCTTGTTCATCATTTAGGCTATGAATGATAGAGCCCGAGCATAGAAATAGTATGGCTTTAAAGAAAGCATGCGTGCAAATATGTAGGAAGGCTAGTTGTGGTTGGTTTAGGCCAATGGTTACTATTATCAGGCCCAGTTGGCTTGATGTAGAGAAGGCGACGATTTTTTTAATGTCGTTTTGGGTGAGTGCGCAGGTGGCGGTAAAGAAGGTTGTTAGGGCGCCCAGGCATAGGCATAGTGTTAGTGCTGTGGGGTTGTTTTCTATTAGCGGGCTTGTTCGGATAAGAAGAAAGATCCCTGCAACAACTATGGTGCTTGAGTGCAGTAGGGCAGAGACCGGTGTGGGGCCCTCTATAGCTGAGGGCAGTCAAGGGTGGAGGCCGAATTGAGCTGATTTGCCGGTGGCAGCTAAGATCAGGGCAATTAGTGGAAGGGTTAAGTCTATATTTTTGGAGGAAAAGAAGACTTGTTGGATTTCTCAGGAGTTAAGGTGAGTTGCTATTCAGGCTATGGCAAAAATTAGTCCAATATCTCCAACTCGGTTGTACAGGACTGCTTGTAGGGCGGCTGTGTTGGCGTCTGCTCGGGCGTATCATCACCCGATTAGTAGGAAAGATATAATGCCGACTCCTTCTCAGCCAATAAATAATTGAAATATGTTGTTGGCTGTTACGAGGATGATCATGGCAATGAGGAAGGTTAGGAGGTATTTGAAGAAGCGATTTATAAAAGGGTCGGAGTGTATGTATCATGATGCAAACTCAAGAATAGATCAGGTGACGTATAGGGCGACTGGTGTAAAGATGATGGAATAGTGGTCGAATTTAAGACTAATGTTAATGTCAAAGGTGAGTGTGTTTATTCAATTTCAGTTGGTGATAATTGCCTCTGCTCCTTCGTTCAGGAAGAGGGAGAGGGGGAGGAGGCTAACTAGGAAGGCTATTTTAACTGCTGTTTTTACTTGTTTTAGGGCTCAGTCTGGGGCTTGAGGGCGAGGGGATAGCGTTGTTAGGATTGGGTGTGCGAGTAGGGCGAAGATGATGATTAGGCTGGTGGTTATAATTAAGGGGGTGGAGTGCATAGCTTTTACTTGGAGTTGCACCAAGAGTTTTTGGTTCCTAAGACCAACGGATGAGCTATTATCCTTTAAAAGCTGGGGGTACGAGTGAGCTCTGGAATTTAACCAAAGGGGTGAAGATTAGCAGTCTTTACTGCAGCATGCCTCTCTCGGTGGACAAGAGGACTTTAACCTCTGTTTTTAGAATCACAATCTAATGTTTTGGTTAAACTATGTCTACAGGCAGTTCAGCCTCAAATTAACTCAGGTTTGAGAATAAGGAGAAGGAGGGGAAGTAGATGAAGGGTAATAAGAAGATGCTCCCGGGTGTGGGAGGGTTCTAGGGCTAGAATGTGGTTGGGCAGTGGTCCTCGTTGTGTCATTAGGAATATATAGAGGGAGTAGCCGGCGGTAATCAGGGTTCCTAGGCCTGTGAGGGCGATGGTTCATCAAGACCAGTTGAACATAGAGGTGATAATTATTAGTTCTCCTATAAGATTGGGAAGGGGAGGCAGGGCAAGGTTGGCTAGGCTAGCAATAAATCATCAGGCTGCTATAAGGGGCAGGGCCATTTGTATTCCTCGAGCTAGAAGTATGGTTCGGCTGTGTGTGCGCTCATAGTTTGTGTTGGCAAGGCAGAATAGGGCGGAGGAGGTTAGTCCATGGGCGATTATTAGGATGAGGGCTCCGGTGAATCCTCAGGGGGTTTGGATAAGAATGCCACCTACAACAAGGCCTATGTGGCTGACTGATGAGTAGGCAATGAGGGATTTTAGGTCAGTTTGGCGTATGCAGATCGAGCCGGTTATAATCACGCCCCATAGGGCTAGGACGATGAAAGGGTAGCTGAGTTCTTTTGTGAGAGGTTCTAGTGTTACGAGGATTCGTATCATGCCATAGCCTCCTAGTTTTAGGAGGACAGCTGCTAGAATTATTGAGCCTGCAATTGGGGCTTCTACATGGGCTTTGGGTAGTCAAAGATGGACTCCATAGAGGGGTATTTTAACTAAAAATGCTAGGATGCAGCCGGCTCATCAGATCTTGTCTGCATATGTGGAGAGTTGGGGTGTCGAAGTGTGAAGGAGGGTGAGGAGAGAGAGGGAGCCGTTGGAGTTTTGCAGGAGTAGGAGGGCAATCAGGAGGGGTAGGGAGCCTGCCAGGGTATAAAATAAAAAATAGGTCCCTGCGTTCAGACGTTCTGTTTGATTTCCTCAACGGGTAATTAAAATTAGTGTCGGAATTAGGGTGGCTTCAAATATTACGTAGAACATAATTATTTCTGTGGAGGCGAAAGCTAGAATAAGGAAAAATTGTAAGGAGGTGAGTAGGGAAATGTACATTCGTTGTCGGTTAATTGGCTCGTGGGCTGTGTGGTTTTGGCTGGCCAGGATTATTAGGGGGAGGAGTCAGCAGGAGAGGATTAGTAGTGGGGTTGAGAGGGGGTCCGTAGCTATGTAGGGGTTTAGGAAGGATCACCCTGTTTCTGATGTGTTTTTTAACCATATAAGGCTGGCTAGTGCAATTAGTAGGCTGTGCAGGAGGGTTGTTGGTCACAGTCATTTTGAGGGGGTCAACCATGTTGTTGGGATAAGCATTATTGTTGGGATTAAAATTTTTAACATTGGAGGAGATTTAGGCTTTGTAGGTGGTCTGACCCGTGTGTGCGTGCTGTAGCTACTATGAGGGCGAGGCCAACGCTTGCTTCGCAGGCTGAGAAGGCTAGAAGTAATATTGGGGCAGATGAGAAGCTAATTGAGGAGAGTTGAAGGGTTCATAATGAGAGGGCGATAAATAAGGATAGTATTATACCTTCAAGGCAGAGAAGAGCTGAAAGGAGATGGGTTCGGTGGAATGCCAGGCCTGACAGACCCAGGAGGAAGGCTGAAGAGTATGTAAAGTGGATAGGGGTCATTAGGTCAATTACGGATTTTAACCATAAGTTTTTGAGCCGAAATCAAATGTTTTAATTAAACTAATTGCCTATTCAGCCCATTCTAGGCCGCCTTGGAGTCATTCGTAGATTAACCCAAGTGTGAGAAGGATTAAGAGGGCGGTGGCTCAGATGAGTGTTAGGGTGGGGGAGGGGAGTTGATCTCCTCAAGGCAGGGGGAGCAGAAGGGCAATTTCTAGGTCGAATAGCAGGAAGAGGATTGCGACTAGGAAGAATCGGAGGGAAAAAGGGAGTCGGGCTGACCCTAGTGGGTCAAATCCACATTCGTATGGGGAAAGTTTTTGGTAATCAGGTGTTATAAGAGGGAGTCAGAAAGAGACGATGGCTAGGACGAGGGAGAGAATGGTGGTGATAAGTAAGATTGTTAACAGCAAGTTCATTATCTTTCCTTGGATTTTAACCAAGACCGAGTGATTGGAAGTCACATATACTAATTTAGTACTAGAAAGATTATGAGCCTCATCAGTAGATTGAGATGTAGAGGAATAGTCAGACAACGTCTACAAAGTGTCAGTATCAGGCAGCTGCTTCAAAGCCGAAGTGGTGTTCAGATGTGAAGTGGTATTGGATTTGACGGAGTAAGCAGACAGCTAAGAAAGTTGAGCCGATAATAACGTGGAGTCCGTGGAAGCCAGTGGCAACAAAGAAGGTTGAACCGTATACGCCGTCTGCAATTGTAAAGGGGGCTTCGTAGTATTCTATTCCTTGGAGGAATGTAAAATAGAAGCCTAGAAGGATAGTAAGAGTTAGAGAGTGAATGGCTTGCTTCCGCTCTCCTTCCATGATGCTGTGGTGGGCCCATGTTACTGTTACTCCGGAGGCTAGAAGAACTGCTGTGTTTAAAAGAGGGACTTCAAAGGGGTTGAGTGTGATGATTCCGGTGGGGGGTCAGCAGCCGCCAAGTTCTGGGGTAGGAGCAAGGCTTGAGTGGTAGAATGCCCAGAAGAAGCCTAAAAAGAAGAAGACTTCTGATGTAATAAATAAAATTATGCCGTATCGGAGGCCTTTTTGGACAGGCGGGGTGTGGTGGCCTTGGAACGTTCCTTCTCGTACAATGTCTCGTCATCATTGGTATATTGTGAGTAAGAGCAGGACGAGGCCTAGGGTTATTAGAATGAGGGAGTTGAAGTGAAATCAGATTGCAAGACCTGATGTTAGCAGGAGGGCGGCAATTGCCCCTGTAAGGGGCCATGGGCTTGGGTCTACTATGTGATATGCATGTGCTTGATGTGCCATTAGACGTTTTCTTGTAGGTATAGGCTTAGAAGAAGGACGAAAACATAGGCTTGAATTATTGCCACGGCTACTTCTAGTAGTGTGAGGAGATATAAGAGAATGGTTGTTAAGATTGCAACTGTTGGCATAAGGGGGAGGAGTACGAAAGCAGCTGTTGCGATTAGTTGCATAAGCAGGTGGCCTGCTGTGAGGTTGGCTGTAAGTCGGACACCTAAGGCGAGGGGGCGGATGAAGAGGCTAATGGTTTCGATGATAATGAGGGCTGGAATTAGGGCGGTAGGTGTGCCTTCTGGTAGGAGATGGCCTAGGGCAGCAGTTGGGTTTTTGCGGAGGCCAATGATAACAGTTATTAGTCAAAGAGGTACGGCGAGGGCTAAGTTCATAGAGAGTTGTGTTGTGGGGGTGTAGGTGTAAGGGAGAAGTCCTAGTATGTTAATGGAGATGATGAAGATTATTAGTGATGTGAATATAAGAGCTCATTTGTGCCCTCCTATGTTTAGGGGAAGGAGGAGTTGTTGTGTGAATCGGTTGATGAATCAGCCTTGAAGGGTTAGAAGGCGGTTATTTATTCATCGAGAGGTGGGGGCTGGGAAGAGAGTTCACGGGAGGAGTAAAGCAAGGGCAATCAGGGGGATGCCTAGGAGTGTGGGGCTTAAGAACTGGTCGAAGAGGCTTAGTGTCATGGTCAGGTTCAGATTTTAGTTTTTAGCGTTTGGGTGCTTTGAGAGGTGGGTTCATTTGGAAATGTGTGTGCTATGACTTTTGGGGGCAGGAAGATGAGGAAGACTAATCATGAGAATATCATAATGGCGAATCAAGGTGCGGGGTTAAGCTGGGGCATGTCACTAAGGGTGCTTGGGGGGCACCATTTTTTAGCTTAAAAGGCTAACGCTATACCCATTTTAGCTTCTTAGTGAGGCGTCTTCAAGTATTAGGGAGGACCAGTTTTCGAAGTGTTCTAGGGGGACGGCTTCAACAACAATGGGTATAAAGCTGTGGTTTGCACCGCAAATTTCAGAGCATTGGCCGTAGAAGACTCCTGGTCGGGATGCAATAAAGGCTGTTTGGTTAAGTCGTCCTGGGACGGCGTCCATTTTAACTCCAAGGGATGGTACAGCTCATGAGTGTAGTACGTCTTCTGCTGAGACTAGGACTCGAATGGGAGAGTCAACAGGAACAACCATACGGTGGTCTGTTTCTAGAAGGCGGAATTGGCCAGGAGCGAGGTCTTGTGTGGGTACCATATACGAATCAAAGCTGAGATCATCATAGTCGGTGTATTCATAACTTCAGTATCATTGGTGTCCTATGGCTTTGACTGTTAGATGGGGGTCATTGATTTCGTCCATGAGGTAGAGAATTCGTAGGGATGGGAGGGCGATAAGAATGAGGATGATAGCGGGTAGGATGGTTCAGATAATTTCAATTTCTTGGGAGTCTAAGATGTATTTGTTGGTTAATTTGGTGGATACTATGGCAGCAATAATATAAAGTACTAGTGTGCTGATTAAAAATACAATTATTAGAGCATGGTCGTGGAAATGAAGGAGTTCTTCTATAACGGGTGAAGCTGCATCTTGAAATCCTAGTTGTGAAGGATGTGCCATTGGGCAAGACACGCGGGGGTTTAACCCACGATTCTGCCTCGACAAGGCAGTGTAATATCTACTTTACTAGTGTCTTATAAAGAAAGTGACAGAGTGGCTTTGTGGTTGGCTTGAAACCAACCCACGGGGGTTCGATTCCTCCCTTTCTCGATATAGGGGCTGAACTTGTACAAACGCAGGCTCTTCGAATGTGTGGTAGGGTGGGGGACATCCGTGAAGTCATTCTACGTTTGTCATTGTTAGTTCAACTGATTCGACTTCTCGTTTAGCAGCAAAGGCTTCTCAGAGAATGAACAGGAACATAATGACTGCTACGAGGGAGATAAGTGACCCAATTGATGAGACTGTGTTTCAGAGTGTGTAGGCATCTGGGTAGTCTGAATAACGACGAGGCATACCTGCAAGTCCAAGGAAGTGTTGTGGGAAGAATGTTAGGTTAACCCCTACGAATATTACACCAAAATGGATTTTTGTTCAGGTGCTGTGGAGAGTGTAGCCAGAGAAGAGGGGGAATCAGTGTACGAAGGCTCCTATGATGGCAAAGACGGCCCCCATGGATAGTACATAGTGGAAGTGGGCTACTACGTAGTAGGTGTCGTGAAGTACAATATCCAGGGAGGAGTTGGCTAGAACAATGCCTGTGAGGCCTCCTACTGTAAATAGGAAGATAAACCCAAGGGCTCATAGCATTGGAGTTTCTCACTTGATCGACCCTCCATGAAGGGTGGCTAGTCAGCTAAATACTTTTACTCCAGTAGGAATGGCAATAATTATTGTAGCGGAGGTAAAGTAGGCTCGGGTGTCTACATCCATTCCTACTGTAAACATGTGGTGGGCTCAGACAATAAAGCCTAATAGGCCAATGGCCATCATGGCTCAAACCATTCCCATATAACCGAACGGTTCTTTTTTGCCTGCGTAGTATGCCACGATGTGTGAGATTATTCCAAAGCCTGGTAGGATGAGAATGTATACTTCTGGGTGACCAAAGAATCAGAACAGGTGTTGGTAGAGAATGGGGTCTCCTCCACCTGCTGGGTCAAAGAATGTGGTATTAAGGTTTCGGTCTGTGAGAAGCATTGTGATGCCTGCCGCAAGAACAGGGAGGGAGAGCAGAAGAAGGACGGCAGTGATTAGGACAGCCCATACAAACAGGGGCGTCTGATATTGTGAGATGGCAGGGGGTTTTATGTTAATAATTGTGGTGATGAAGTTAATGGCCCCTAGAATTGAGGAGACCCCTGCAAGATGCAGGGAGAAGATGGTCAGGTCTACCGAGGCCCCTGCGTGTGCCAGGTTTCCGGCCAGAGGGGGGTATACAGTTCATCCTGTTCCAGCTCCAGCTTCTACTCCAGAGGAGGCGAGCAGGAGAAGGAATGAGGGGGGTAGGAGTCAGAAGCTTATATTGTTCATACGGGGGAATGCCATGTCGGGAGCTCCGATCATAAGTGGGACTAGTCAGTTTCCGAAACCGCCAATCATAATTGGCATTACTATAAAGAAAATTATTACAAATGCGTGGGCCGTGACGATTACATTATAGATCTGGTCGTCACCTAGGAGTGCGCCGGGTTGGCTTAGTTCTGCCCGAATGAGGAGGCTTAAGGCCGTCCCCACTATTCCGGCTCAGGCACCAAATACCAGGTAGAGGGTGCCGATGTCTTTGTGATTGGTTGAGAAAAATCAGCGTGTGATTGCCACAGGTAGAATGGCTGAGTGCTAAGCGGTGGATTGTAGTCCCATGTACAGAGGTTGAATCCCTCTTTCTACCAAGCCCTGGGGTGTTACATGTTAGATTGCAAATCTAAAGAAGCAGATTGACGTCTGCCGGGGCTTTCCCCGCCTTTTGCTAGGGCAGGCGGGGAAAGGTAGATAGATGCTCGTTGGTTTGGGCGCTTAGCTGTTAACTAAGATTTTGCAGGATCGAGGCCTGCCTATCTAGAAAAGGCTTTAGCTTAATTAAAGTGTCTGTTTTGCATGCAGGAGATGTGGGGTAGTGTCCCGCAAGTCTTATCAGGGACTGGGAGATTTTCACTCCCACTGAGAGCTTTGAAGGCTCTTGGTCTTTTGTTAACCTAAGTCTCTTAGAGGTTGAAGAGTGTGAGGAGGCCGGGGGTTAGGGGAAGGAGAAGAATTGAGGAAGAAGCAAGAACTGCGGTTGGAAGGGTTTGTTGTGTTGTCTGGGTTCGTCATGGGAGGGTTCCTATAAGGTTGTTGGGGGCTATAGTTAATGTCATGGCGTATGAGAGGCGGAGGTAGAAGTACAGGCTGAGGAGGGCGCTTAGTGCTGCTAGTGTGGCTGCGGGGGCAAGGTCTTGCTTGGTCAGTTCTTGAAGAATAAGTCATTTTGGCATGAAACCTGTTAGAGGGGGGAGTCCTCCTAGTGACAGAAGGATTAGGGGTGTGAGGGCTGTTATGGTAGGGGCTTTGGCTCAGGCTGTGGCTAGGGAGTTGATCGTTGTAGTTTTGTTTAGTATAAATACGAGGAAGGAGGAGGATGTTATAATGAGGTATAGTATAAGAGTTAGGAGGGTGAGGGCGGGGGAGAATTGTAGGACTACAATCATTCAGCCAAGGTGGGCGATGGATGAGTAGGCTAGGATTTTTCGTAGTTGGGTTTGGTTGAGGCCTCCTCAGCCTCCGACTAGCATTGATAGTAGGCCAAGAATGATCAGAAGTGTTGGGTTGTTGGGTTGGAGTTGAAGGAGAAGGGCAAAGGGTGCAAGTTTCTGTCATGTAGAGAGGATGAGTCCGGTGGTTAAGTCTAGTCCCTGTAGTACTTCTGGTAGTCATGTGTGGAGCGGGGCTAGTCCAATTTTGAGGGCAAGAGCGATGATGATTATTGTTGAGGGGATGGGGTGTGATATTTGCTGTAGTTCTCATTCTCCTGTGAGTCATGCATTGGTTGTGCTTGCGAATAGTAGTATTGCAGCTGCTGTGGCTTGCGTGAGAAAATATTTGGTTGTTGCTTCGACTGCTCGTGGGTGGTGATGTTGCGCTATTAAGGGGATGATGGCAAGGGTGTTGATTTCCAGGCCTATTCAGGCGATTAGTCAGTGTGAGCTGGTTATGGTGATTGAGGTGCCTAGGAGTAAGCCAAATAATAGGGAGGCTGTGATGTATGGGCTCATTAGTAAAGGAAGGATTTTAACCTACATCTTTAGGGTATGGGCCTAAAAGCTTAATTTAGCTGACTTTACTAGAAAGTGGTGTAGTGGAAGCACTGAGAGTTTTGATCTCTTCGGGTTGGGTTCAAATCCCTTCTTTCTAAGGAGCTGGAGGGAATTTAACCCTCATGATTCACTCTATCAAAGTGGCCCTTTGTTTCAGGCACAGCTCCTGGTTACATTTGAGGGGGAAGGCCTGCGAATGTAATTGGGAGTGCAAGGTGTCAGATCACAAGTGCTAATGTAAGGGGGAGGAAGTTTTTTCAAATGAGGTGCATTAGTTGGTCATATCGGAATCGTGGGTAGGAGGCTCGAACTCATAGGAAGACGAGTGAAAGTAGGGCTGCTTTAATTATTAGGTTTACTGCGGTTAGTTCTGGGAGTGTTGGAATGTGTGAGGCTCCTAAGAAGAGGGTGGCGGAGAGGGTATTTATGAATAGGATGTTGGCATATTCGGCGAGGAAGAATAGGGCAAATGGTCCTCCTGCATATTCAACATTGAAGCCAGAGACCAGTTCGGACTCTCCTTCGGTTAGGTCAAAAGGAGCACGATTTGTCTCTGCCAGGGTTGAGATATATCATATTGCGGCAAGGGGTCATGCTGGGATAATAAGTCAAATACTTTCTTGGGCAGTGTTAAATGTTTGGAGGGTAAAGCTTCCTGTAAAGATGATAAGGGATAGAAGAATTAGGCCGAGACTGACTTCGTAAGAAATTGTTTGTGCGACTGCCCGTAGGGCCCCTACTAGAGCATATTTTGAATTCGAAGCCCAGCCAGAGCCAAGGATTGAGTAGACGGCCAGGCTGGACAGGGCAAGGACAAATAGGATGGCCAGATTCAAGTCTAGGACTGGATAGGGAAGAGGTATGGGGGCTCATAGTGTCATGGCTAGAGTGAGGGCTAGTATGGGGGTTACAATAAATAGAATGGGGGAAGAAGTGGAGGGTCGGACGGGTTCTTTGATGAATAGTTTAACCCCGTCTGCAATTGGTTGGAGGAGGCCATAGGGGCCTACAATGTTGGGCCCTTTTCGCAATTGTATGTATCCGAGGACCTTCCGTTCTAGTAAGGTCAAGAAGGCAACGGCTAGGAGAACGGGCACAATGAAGGCTAGAGGGTTGAGAATGTGGGTAATTAGTGTTGTAATCATAGTTAAGGAGAGGAGTTGAACCTCTGTTTAAAGGGCTTAGGTCTTTTGCATTTACCGGGCTCTGCCACCCTAACAAGTCATGTTCTTTGACTTGGTTTTGTGCTCTCTTGCCTGTTTTAGTTGATTACAACAGGTGAGGGTGGGGCGTGCTTTAAGCAGGGGCTCCTCCTTTTCGGTCCTTTCGTACTAGAAAAGGTCACGTCATAGATAGAAACTGACCTGGATTACTCCGGTCTGAACTCAGATCACGTAGGACTTTAATCGTTGAACAAACGAACCCTTAATAGCGGCTGCACCATTAGGATGTCCTGATCCAACATCGAGGTCGTAAACCCTCTTGTCGATATGGACTCTAGAAGAGGATTGCGCTGTTATCCCTAGGGTAACTCGGTTCGTTGATCGGCTAGGCCGGATCTGTTTGGTCAGATTTTCTGTTACTTAGAGCAGTGGCTCTTGGTTTTAAAAAGGTGTTTTCATTCCACATGGGGGTTTTCTGTTGCCCCGCGGTCGCCCCAACCAAAAACATTTAAACAGGGGCCATTTAGTTTCTTCTCATTTGTGAGGTTTTTAACATGGTCTGTTTTATGTCTAAAGCTCCATAGGGTCTTCTCGTCTTATGCTACTATTCCCGCTTCTGCACGGGAAGATCAATTTCATTGACTTGAAAAAGGAGACAGTTAAGCCCTCGTCGTGCCATTCATACAGGTCCCCATTTAAAGGACAAGTGATTGCGCTACCTTTGCACGGTCAAAATACCGCGGCCGTTAAACATATAGTCACAGGGCAGGCGGGACCTCTTATTCATTGTTTTTGCAAGAGGCGATGTTTTTGGTAAACAGGCGAGGCTTGTGGGTTTGCCGAGTTCCTTCTTTTTCTTTTAGTCTTTCCTATTAAGCACACCAGTGTAGGGTTAACGGTATTTAAATGGGTGGTTTTCTAGCTTTTTGTTTTGTTCTCATTTCCCTCTTTGGTTGGGGCCGTTAAGTTTCAGTGGGGGTTCGTTCTGATGTACACTTGTGCTAGGAGGGGGGCGGGCCCCTTATTACTCATATTAGCATAGTCTCTTCTATGTGTGCATAGAGAGGCCCGATAGGGCTTAGGGGTTAGGATGGGTTATCAGTATTAGTGGTGGGGGTGTGTTTGAGCTTTAACGCTTTCTATAGGATGGCTGCTTTTAGGCCCACCTAAACACATTACCTTTGTTATTATGATCCTTATCCTCCTAGAAAAGTTGTTTCTTATATCAAAGGGGCTGTACCCCCTTTGACTAACTTTTTTGGCTTCTTGTAATCGGTTTGATTGATATGGTTGTGAATGAAAAAGCTAAAAAGCTGAGCTTAGACTCAGTTCTCGGGCAACCAGCTATTACTGGACTCGGTAGGTTTATCACCTCTACTCAGAGCTCTTTCCACTCTTTTGCCACAGAGACGGATGTGCCCTATATAGGCTGTCTCGGAGTAGCTCATCCAGTTTCGGGGTGTTAGACTAAAGTGCTCTTTGCCTAAATTTTACTAACTAAATCATGATGCAAAAGGTACGAGGTTTGATCTCTGCTTTTTTATACTTTACTGGGTTGTTTCATTTCTCTTTCAGCGTTCCCTTGCGGTACTTCATCTATAGCTCCATGGTCCTTTTCTATCGCCTATACTGGGGAGAAAAAATGATTTGTTTTGTTTGGTTTGGTGTTTTTGGGGGTATTAATGTTGGGTTGTTGGTTTTTGGGGAGGAGGGCTAGCTTTTAGGTGTCAGGGCAACCCGATTTGCACGGATATCTCCTCGGTGTAAGGGAGGTGCTCTTCTAATTTAAGCTATGCTCTGGTTTTTCCAAGTGCACCTTCCGGTACACTTACCATGTTACGACTTGCCTCCCCTTTGTGTGGGATGTTTTATTAGCTATGGTTAAGATGTAGCTTGGGGAGAGTGACGGGCGGTGTGTGCGCGCTTCATGGCCGGTTTCAGCGAGACACTCTGTTTCTTGCTTACTGCTAAATCCTCCTTCGGGTGTATATTTCATTACACCGTTCGTTATTCTCTAGATAGAGAATGTAGCCCATTTCTTCCCCCTCCATACGCTACACCTCGACCTGACGTTTTGGGCTGTGCCAACTTTGCCTACTATTTGTCCTTCACAGGGTAGGCTGACGACGGTGGTATATAGGCGGGATAAACAAGAAGGGGTGAGGTTTAACGGGGGTTATCGGTTCTAGAACAGGCTCCTCTAGATGGTTTTAAAGCACCGCCAAGTCCTTTGGGTTTTAAGCTAATGCTCGTAGTACCCGGGCGGATGGTGAGTGTAGGTAAATATCATTGTTTAGGGCTAAGCATAGTGGGGTATCTAATCCCAGTTTGTGTCCTAGCTTTCGTGGGTTCAAGCGGGGTGAGGCTACTTTCGTGATTGTGCTTCATATCCTCGGGAGCGTATAACTGCCTTGAAGATGTTCGACCTCAGTTTTGTTTTTTACTTTAACCACTCTTTACGCCGAGGGCTAACAACTTGGACCTCTCGTATAACCGCGGTGGCTGGCACGAGTTTTACCGGTCCTCTGAACCATAACTAAGTCAAGTTTACACTTATGGCTTAATGTTTATCACTGCTGAGTTCCCTTGGGGGTGTGGCTAAGCAAGGTGTCATGGGCTAGCGGGGTGTGCCTGATACCAGCTCCTAATTCCCGGGCAGGGTGTGTAGGGCATTCTCACGGGAGTGCGGATACTTGCATGTGTAAGTTTGGTTAAAGCTGTTAGTAAAGTCAGGACCAAGCCTTTGTGCCTGCGGGACTTTCTAGGGTCCATCTTAACATCTTCAGTGTCATGCTTTAAGTTAAGCTACGCTAGC